AAAATACTCGTTTGGACGAGGGCTTCCAAATACATCGTAAGCTAAACCCGTGCTGACGAATAACCAACCCGCAATGAAAAGGGAAGGTATAGTAATGCTATGAATGACCCAGTATCGAATACTGGTAATAATATCAGCAAAAGAACGTTCTCCTGTGCTTCCAGACATGCCGAGCTCCACGTATTCTTGTACAGTCAAAAAGGGGATCGATTCCGTAAAAGATGAGATCAGTAAATGGGAATTCACTGAAATTGAATCTTTGTGAGATCGTCAATAGGGTACCAAGGGTGTCTTTAGAGTATACCGAATCAGTATAGCTATCCTTCTTCTGACACAGCAACGCAATTTCACAATTAGTATCTAAATGGAGTGCTAGAGACTTTCTTTTTTCTTTTATTGTTGCCTGTCGATGTAGTATTCTATACTATTCAATAAAAAAATTTTCAAATTCCTGTAGTAGTATAAGGGTTCTCTCCATTATCGGCTTCGGATTAGAAACTGAAGATCAGATAAAATGTGAATACAACGGGTTGCTTTCAAATAATTCGCGAGTGGGATTATCATATTCCATTCCCCTACACCTACAATTCAATTAGATCCAAAATATAAAAATATTCTTTCTTTTTGTGTTTGTAGAAGATGTTTTTTGTTGGAACCCCCCCCCTTTTTTTTTTTTCATTTTTAAGGAATTGGTTAGTTGTCCAGTAAGAAGTAAGACTAGCCGATAGTCTTCGACGAAAGAAAGAGAACAAAGAAGAAAATAATCAATATTCGCGATGCACGCATTGTTGTATTAGAACCAAAAGGCCGTTCTTGATCGAATTATAATTATAAAAGGGCGGGGGGCTCTCTAATTTAAGATATGTAAAGAAAAAATGTATAAGTTTCGCACGATTAGATCATGCGAAACTCTTTTTCTTCTCATTAGAGATATTATGAGAATGAACCTACTACTGAATCTAATGAGGTCAAATCAAATTAAAGTAAAAAAGAAAAGGGAAAGTAATAAAGTAAAAGTAAAAAAAAGGGAGATTCTAGTATAATATAAGGTCATTCTTTGTTCGAAAATACACAATGTATTCGATACAATAATAAAAAAAAAGATCAAAATCAAAATAGAAATGATTTTCCAATTTTAAAGCGATTCAATTTCATTTTTTGAATGAAGTTACACAACAGAGTTTTTTATTATTTCTAATTTTGATTATTAATTATATAATATTAGTATAAGAATATTAGTTTTTAAGATGAATCTGTTGATTGGGAATTAGGGGATGCTCAGATATCACAGATGATGAATTGATTTCTTACCTATGTCACTCCCATTTTTTTTTATTACTGTTTAGAAGGATTGATGAATCAAAAACTTTCAATTGAAAGAATAAGTGAAATTGGTCTTTTTGCTTATTCTTGTTTGTATCTTTCAAAAATTTGAATTTAGGGAAGTGCTTTCTAAACATATGTATAAAAAGACCATATTTCATTTAGCCTCTTTATGCTTACTATAACTAGTTATTTCGGTTTTCTACTAGCGGTTTTAACTATAACCTCAGCTCTATTTATCGGGTTGAACAAGATACGACTTATTTGAAATTAATTGAACAAACGATTCATAAAAAAACGAAATCTTTCTGTGTTATTCCATATATTCTATAGTTTCTTAAGTTTCTTACCGTGTCAATTTCCAATTTTTGGTCATTGAGATTCATGGGCAATATGAATTAATAGTTAAGAATAGATATTACCTCTCCTTTTCCTCTTTCAAACAAATTGAAATGATTGAAGTTTTTCTATTTGGAATTGTCTTAGGTCTAATTCCTATTACTTTGGCTGGATTATTTGTAACCGCATATTTACAATACAGACGCGGTGATCAGTTGGACCTTTAATTAATTAATAGCTCTTTTTTTGATTGACCCCTACTTGCTTTATTAATTTTAATACATAGGGCAGGGGTCAAATTGAAATTGCTGTTCAATTATTTCATTTCAGTGTAATTTTCGACCTAAGAATAACAAGAATAGGATCACGCTCTATAGGATTTGAACCTACGACATCGGGTTTTGGAGACCCGCGTTCTACCGAACTGAACTAAGAGCGCTTTATTATCACACTAAATATTTTGTAAGTAACCCTAATATATTATATTTTTGCATGCGTATCCTATTCTATAGTAGAATAGAGTCAAATGAAAGATTGATCATGTTATGGATGCCCAATTTAATCGATTTCAATTGGTCCCTCGTTACGATTCCTGCTCATAAGATAAGTAATAGAATAGGTAGGGATGACAGGATTTGAACCCGTGACATTTTGTACCCAAAACAAACGCGCTACCAAGCTGCGCTACATCCCTTTCAATTGGGTTACAGTGTCATTGTAGAGAATACCCGTATTGTTTTCCACATCTTTATTTACTCCATTTCTATACAAAAATTATCTTGTCATTTCTTCTTTTTGATCTCATATCATAGAACATATAATTAATTATTAATTAATTATAATAAACTACTTATATGCGTTACGTATAATGAAACCCGCTGTAAAAAAAATGAATATTTTGGGGAAACGCTGGTACAGAAAAGGGCACGTTTTTTTTAAGAAAAGGAATATTCTACTGAATCGTTGTACATTTCAATTTGAATTAGGGATTCCGCGGACAAATACAAGCGATCATTAACTCCATATATGTCTGATCATATATGTATTACAAATTCCAATAAAGAAGGAGGATTTCAAATAAAATGCGAGATCTAAAAACATATCTCTCCGTGGCGCCGGTAGTAAGTACTATATGGTTCGGGTTTTTAGCAGGTCTATTGATAGAGATCAATCGTTTATTTCCGGATGCGCTGATATTCCCCTTTTTTTCATTCTAGTTAGTAACATGGGAAGTGGTGAAGAAGATTAGGGATTTAATAAAATCTCTGTGACTAATCCCTCCCCTTCCCATCTTTTAATTTTAGAATTTTAAAAATTTGAATAAGTTCGAAAAGAGAAAGAATAAAAGTGGATTCAAATTCAGTGAAACTCGGAACTCGGGCCTCAGGCCCGAGGCTCGAATTAAAATAAAATTTTTCATTTAAATTATTTAAATGAAAATAATTAAAAAGAGAATGAGAACGGAAATGGAAATTGATGGATAGGTCAACAATATCATACAAAATACTTAAATGAAAGACGAAACGCTATATTGGGATTAGAAATGTAGTTAGAAATCATTGTATTACTTATTATTACTATCTTGATTGCAACGAAATTTTTCATAATTTTATTTCGAGTTAGCAACTTCTATTTTTTTTTTCGTTCCTTTTTTCTCTTTGGATCGCAAAATAGAATAGTTGAGTGAATCAAAAATACAAAGGGGGTTCATGGCCAAGGGGAAAGATGTTCGAGTAACAGTTATTTTGGAATGTACCAATTGTGCTGTTCGAAATGATGCTAATAAGGAATCAAAGAGGGTTGGTATTTCCAGATATATTACTCAAAAGAATCGACACAATACGCCTAGTCGATTGGAATTGAGAAAATTCTGTCCCTTTTGTTACAAATATACAATTCATGGGGAGATAAAGAAATAGATGGAACCGATTACACATATGTATTGTATGTCATCCTTCCAAGGAAGATGAAAAATGTCATATACCATATATTATATATAACATATATTTAAAGATAAACAAACCAAAAAGAAATCCCCGACAAAATTAGGATTTTCGGGATAAGGAATAAACAAATCATGGATAAATCCAAGCGACTCTATTTTAAATCCAAGCGATCTTTTCGTAGGCGTTTGCCCCCGGTTGGGTCGGGGGATCGAATTGATTATAGAAACATGAGTTTAATTAGTCGATTTATTAGTGAACAAGGAAAGATATTATCTAGACGGGTGAATAGATTAAACTTAAAACAACAACGATTAATTACTATTGCTATCAAGCAAGCTCGTATTTTATCTTTGTTACCCTTTCTTAATAATGAGAAACAATTTGAAAGAGGTGAGTCGGCCGCTAGAACTGCGGGTCTTAGAATCAAAAAGGGGGATAGGCTTACTCTTCACTTGAATCAAAATTCCAATACGAACTCAAAGGCGGATTGATGTTTTGTTCGAAAAATTCGCGAATTAAGATGTGAGTGTCGTGTCAAAAGTATCGGGGAAAAAGAATAAATCTTTTTTTATTGAACGTCTTGTTTGTTCATTTTGACGACTTTATCATATTATTTGATTATATTTTATCATACTAATTTCTATTCTACCTTCCCGGAGTTAATTTTACAGCGCACTCCATTAAAATTTAAAACATTCCTATGGAGTCCTTCCAATCTACTTATTTTATAATCTCAGTGGAAATCATAGAAAGACAATTTCTATTTAATATAGCTATTTGCGCAAGTATTTTACGATTAAGAAGCAACTGCTTCTTGTACAGATTGTGTATGATAATATTATAACTATAGTATACTAAATTCCCGCGAATTGCTGCATTTATCCGAGTGATCCACAAACGGCGAAAATATCTCTTTTGCCTACCTCTATCCCGATAAGCCGAAAACAAAGCTCTTATTTTCTGTTGAGTAATAGTTCGAGTAAGTCTTGAATGAGCCCCTCGAAAGCTTGATGCAAATAAACGAATTTTTGTTCTACGTCTCCGAGCTATACATCCTCGTTTAATTCTGGTCATTGAATAAATGAAACTTTGATAAATAACTAATTGATTTCTTTTCTTTCAGTTATTCCCTTCCCCTTTACTAGTTTGTTAATAACAAAACGGATCCTTCCAATGTATAAAATAAAAACTCCAACGGCTTTTGCTACTATAACCTTCCCGCCCACGATTTTTTCTTTTTTTTTATAGGCATTTTACCTCGAAATAAGAAATAATATTGATACTAGATATTAAAAAAAGCATATTAATATTAAATAAAAACAAAAAGTAGTAAATATAAAATAGAAATGAATAAAAAAAAAATAGTGGGTTCCATCGTTTCTATGGTTACTTCTTAAACGGCGAGATCCCTTCTATACACCGGAGCCCCTTCTTTTCTTTCATTTAATCAATGCTATTGTTAACTTGTACAGTTCACACTTTTTGGCTCTACCCATGAATTATTCAGTAATCCGTCTTTCACAACGAGATCCACTTATACAGTAACGGTATTTAATTATGAAGATTAACTGTGTAGCTGACCCTCTTAGTCCGTTGTTGAAAGAGTAAGGGCGTAATCTTTCTTGCCTTTAAATGGGATTCCCCCCGCTTAATGGATAAACATTTGCTACCAATGGGAAATTCTTTCTCATCTTAAATTGAAAATGGAGACAATTGGATTTACACCACTAGAAACCATAAATTTTGATACACAATAGAAGGGTATGATAGATACTTTTTAGATAGTGAATGGGGTTCTTCCGTTTTATTTTATCTTATTTACTGTTACTGATCACTGATACTGGAAAAATGGGTTCTTTTCTTTTGCCCCAGTCCATGCTCTGAACGAGTCACACATACACCCTAGTACATGTTCCTCGTCGCTGAGGGCATCCCCCAAGGGCGGGGGATTTCGTAACATTTCTGATTGGCTTTCTCGTCTTTCTAATAAGTTGTTTAATAGTTGGCATGTTGACTCGTATACATAATGAGCTGGTTTAGATCGATCCTAACCGGCCGATTAGGAATTACTTCTATAGTAATAAATTAATTAATAGAATACTCTATCAAACCCAGTAAGAAGATAAAATTTCAAATGGCGTATTTGTATTTGCGCGAAATCCCTGTTATTTTTTATTCTACCCCTACATGATCAACAATTCCATGAGCTTGGGCTTCTGTTGCTGACATAAAAACATCTCTTTCCATGTCTTCGGATACAACCCATAGAGGTGTGCCTGTTCTTTGTACATAAACCCTTGTAATGGTTTCGCGCAGCTTCATCATTTCTTCCGCTTCCAGGATAAATTCTCCTGCGGGGGCCTCATAAAAAGAACTAGCAGGTTGATGGATCATTACCCTGATTATATAACCTAATAAATGGTTCTTCTATCTCGAAGAGAAATCAAAGAGAATAAATTAAATAACGAGTAATGATATGAAAACCAAAAGATAGAATTGAACAACCGTACAGGCATCTTTTGCGCATTGCATACGGCTATACAATGGAATTTACTTTATAACCTCCATTCCATTGAAGAAGTATAAAATCAAATTCAAATATTCAAATATAGGGCCTATCAGACCCCGATCGGTAAATAATCCAATAACCATCCTTCATTTTATTTTGGAGTAGTTAAAACATACTATGATGGTTCCGTTGCTTTATATATTTATTTAGTCTGTTATTAAGCAATCCCAAAGTTTCTTTTTTTTGTATTCTTTCCTAAGATAAATATTGTTATTATCCCTCTGGTGTGAAAACAAAAAAGTTTGTGACGCTGCAATAGGCTTCCGATAAATCAGATAAAATCGGAAATGCCCTTTATCTCATACTATTCGTTCGATATATAATCTAATGATTGATTTTTGAAAAAAAAAAACAAAAATAAAAAAAAAAGGGTTTCTCATATCGAATTCAAAATGCCATGCTATTATTACTTAATAGTCATATTTCATATGGCGAAGGCATAGTCTTCTTTTTTCTCTCAAATACAAAACTCATTGGCGCCGAGCATGAGGGAATGCTAGACGTTTGGTAATTTCTCCTCCGACCAGAAGAAAAGATCCTATTGAAGCGGCCAATCCCATGCATATTGTCTGTACATCTGGTTGTACAAATTGCATAGTATCATAAATAGCTACTCCGGGTATTACCCACCCCCCGGGAGAGTTTATAAACAAATACAGATCTTTGCTATCATCCTCTAGACTGAGATATACCATAAGACCAATAATTTGATTCGAGAGATCGCTATCAACCTCTTGGCCTAAAAAAAGTAATCTTGCTCGATAAAGTCGGTTGATTAGGATATAATTGTATCCTTAGGAACCGTACGCGCACCTTTTGATGCATACGGTTTACCAAAAATCGCGCAAAAAAAAAGAATCAATGTGTAGATTGCAGCCCTCATTCTTTTTTATTTTCATAGGGGGCTCTTTCTAACTTCTAACAAAGGGCTTTTTTTCTTCCATTTTTCAAGAAGGATTTGTTTTGGCCTGTTTACTTTACCTATATATATAAATAAAATATATATATAAATAATTTACTAAACTTATCGAATGAACTTCTCATTGATGTATTGTTTCATCGAGATCGAATCCAAATAACGATGCCATTTTCTTGTTCCTGAATGGGCTTTTTCAATTTTTTTAGGTTTATGCTCTACTCCGAGTAAAGATAGGCCCGATTTTTATTTGCACATATAGGGCAAATGTCCCAATACCACGTCTTTTTGCTATGGCTTTTTTTATTTTTCAATTTCATTTATTTCATGTCTTCCACTAAATATTCAATGTATTCATTATATTACTCGATTGATTAAACAGTTTGAGATCGCTCCTGTTTATAAATAGAATATTATAAAAGTAGTAATCTTAGATATATTACCAATTGGGTTTTTTCTAAACGGAGCCTGGATACTTCATTTTTTTGGTCCAGTCGAGCCAACCATAAATTATTCTAATTGATAATATTAATCTGATACCCCTACAAAAAATAAATAGGATTAAATTGTATTTCACGCTCCAAACTTTTGATAATTCAATCAATCTTTTTTGGGCGAAAGAGGGGATATCTCGATCAGGGGAGAGAATGGGGAAATTCCATGTGACCCAATATATCTGACAAGTCGCACTATATGTCAACCCACGATGCATCTTCCTCTCCAGGACTTCGAAAAGGTACTTTTGGAACACCAATAGGCATAAAATGAAAGAAAAAAATTAAGTACTATATCTTACTTTGATGTGGAAGCGTAACAACGGGTTTATTGTCTTAATAAGATTAGCCTTTATCATAGTTTATCCATAAATTGAATAAGTTCATAACAATAACATAAAAAAAGAAAACCGAATGATTATGACTAAAGGAAAATTTTTACGAAACGAATGGGTCTTTGGAATGATATGAACAAATGGGTATGTCTTCACTCAGAGAAAATTAAAGTGGGATCAATCCCCTCTACCATTGCGTATTGGTACTTATCGGGTATAGAATAGATCTGCTTATTTTTGTTCCTACAAATGGAATTCGTCTATTATTACTATCTATTATTATTACTAAAAGAATAGAACAAATATTAATTCTTTCCTCGAGAAAATCTACCGAAAGAGTGGGTCCGGAGCATAGTTTTTTTACTTTTTACAATGCAATAAAGTTACATAGTGTCTATTATTCGTTGATTAAAGGGGTATTTCCATGGGTTTGCCTTGGTATCGTGTTCATACCGTCGTATTGAATGATCCGGGTCGTTTGATTTCTGTTCATATAATGCATACAGCTCTAGTTGCTGGTTGGGCCGGTTCGATGGCTCTATACGAACTAGCGGTTTTTGATCCCTCTGACCCCGTTCTTGATCCAATGTGGAGACAGGGTATGTTTGTTATACCCTTCATGACTCGTTTAGGAATAACCAATTCATGGGGCGGTTGGAGTATCACAGGAGGTACTATAACGAATCCGGGTATTTGGAGTTACGAAGGTGTGGCCGGGGCGCATATTGTGTTTTCCGGCTTATGCTTTTTGGCAGCTATTTGGCATTGGGTGTACTGGGATCTAGAAATATTTTCTGATGAACGTACAGGAAAACCTTCTTTAGATTTACCTAAGATTTTTGGAATTCATTTATTTCTTTCAGGGTTGGCTTGTTTTGGGTTTGGCGCATTTCATGTAACGGGGTTGTATGGTCCTGGAATATGGGTGTCCGATCCTTATGGACTAACCGGAAGGGTACAATCTGTAAATCCAGCGTGGGGTGTGGAAGGTTTTGATCCTTTTGTTCCGGGAGGAATAGCCTCTCATCATATTGCAGCAGGGACATTGGGCATATTAGCCGGCCTATTCCATCTTAGTGTCCGTCCGCCCCAACGTCTATACAAAGGATTACGCATGGGAAATATTGAAACCGTCCTTTCCAGCAGTATCGCTGCTGTCTTTTTTGCCGCTTTTGTTGTTGCTGGAACTATGTGGTATGGTTCAGCAACTACCCCGATTGAATTATTTGGTCCCACTCGTTATCAATGGGATCAGGGATACTTCCAGCAAGAAATATATCGAAGAGTTAGCGCTGGGATAGCCGAAAATCAAAGTTTATCAGAGGCTTGGTCTAAAATTCCTGAAAAATTGGCTTTTTATGATTACATCGGTAATAATCCGGCAAAGGGGGGATTATTCAGAGCGGGCTCAATGGACAACGGGGATGGAATAGCTGTTGGGTGGTTAGGACACCCTATCTTTAGAGATAAGGAAGGGCGTGAACTTTTTGTACGTCGTATGCCCACTTTTTTTGAAACATTTCCGGTTGTTTTGGTAGACGGAGACGGTATTGTTAGAGCCGATGTTCCGTTTCGAAGGGCAGAGTCGAAGTATAGTGTCGAACAAGTAGGTGTAACTGTGGAGTTCTATGGTGGCGAACTGAATGGAGTCAGTTATAGTGATCCTGCTACTGTGAAAAAATATGCTCGACGCGCTCAATTGGGCGAAATTTTTGAATTAGATCGTGCTACTTTGAAATCCGATGGTGTTTTTCGTAGCAGTCCAAGGGGTTGGTTTACTTTTGGCCATGCTTCATTTGCTCTGCTCTTCTTCTTCGGACATATTTGGCATGGCGCTAGAACCTTGTTCCGAGATGTTTTTGCCGGTATTGACCCAGATTTGGATGCTCAAGTAGAATTTGGAACATTCCAAAAACTTGGGGATCCTACTACAAGACGACAAGTAGTCTGATACAAGATTGATTTCTTACTTTTATTTTTGTGATTTAATAACATAGACAGGGAGCCGGATAAATCTTGATTTGAATCGCTGACTTTGCCCTTTCTTTGACTCTTTCTCTTTAGTTATCCGGGAGACGACCCAAAATAAACAGGCATGGAAGCTATAATTGTAAACCACAATCGAATCTATGGAAGCATTGGTTTATACATTCCTCTTAGTCTCGACTCTGGGAATAATATTTTTCGCCATCTTTTTTCGGGAACCACCTAAAGTTCCAACTAAAAAGATGAAATGATTTTTTATTATCTCGATTGAAGTAATGAGCCTCCCAATATTGGGAGGCTCATTACTTCAACTAGTCTCCGTGTTCCTCGAATGGATCTCTTAGTTGTTGAGAGGGTTGCCCAAAAGCAGTATATAAGGCGTACCCAGTAAAACTTACAAGTAAACCAGATATAGAGATGGCAACTAAGGTTGCTGTTTCCATTATTATATAATTTTAAGACCACAATGGATCTATGCTAAGATCATTTATTTACAATATAATGGTATACAAAGTCAACGGCTCTCGCTGAATACAAAATAGGATTTATGGCTACACAAACCGTTGAGAATAGTTCTAGATCTGGTCCAAGACGAACCATTGTAGGGGATTTATTGAAACCACTGAATTCGGAATATGGTAAAGTAGCTCCAGGTTGGGGAACTACTCCTTTGATGGGTATTGCAATGGCTCTATTTGCGATATTCCTATCTATTATTTTGGAGATTTATAATTCTTCCATTTTACTGGATGGAATTTCAATGAATTAGATTCACAAGAACTACTAAATCGCTTTTCACTACAAAGTGAATCATTTAGGTCGTTTTTAGCCCATTCTATTTTTGGGTAGTTCGACCGTGGAATTTCTTTGTTTCTGTATTTCCGGAATATGAGTGTGTGACTTGTTATAATTGATCCTATGGATACTACAGAGAGTGGTTCTGTCATCTTGATACAGATGGTTTTACCTCGTCGGATATTCATTCTAGTATCCGGAACGCGCGGAATATAGGAAATAGATTACAAACTATTCTAACTATGATTCATATTTTATATTAAGACCTCGCGGGCCGGACTCCAAAAAAAAGAGTTAACCCCCAAATAGTTAAAAAAGGGGGTTAGAAGTGATAAATCGACAGATTTTTATTCTTTTTCCCGTTTATGCTTATTTTAATTAAGGGACAAACCTTTCTTTAAATTTTTATTCAGTATATCTATTCATTGAATAAGTGATGATCCAACGATTCTTACTCAGGGAATTTTTGGACTTAGTTTGAAGGTTTTCTTGAATCATCGTGGTTGTAGTATGAATCTGAGGTTTTAATCGATTCATAGGGTCTTAACAAGAGAATTCCTATCAATAATAAAGAAAACAGAAGTAAAACCGCGTTACACACAAATAAGAATAACAAATAAAAGAAAAAAAAAAATAGGTAAATAGAGGATTCAAGAGGCCTGTAACAATCAACATAAAGACGAATGAGCCAACTTGATATTTTTTAGCATTATAACCACAAAGAAGAGCTTTCAGATTTTTATTCTTTCGTATCTTTAGAGAAAAAGAAAGAGTGAATCATAGGAGGAAAGATAAATAAGTTTCAAACTTTTTATTACACATATCCATTCTAGCCAGTATTTGGGTGGTTTTTGTTTGAGCCGTACGAAATGAAATTCTCATATACGGTTCTCAGAGGGGGAGTTCCCTGGATTTACCTATCTCAATAAAGTATATGATTGGTTCGAAGAACGTCTTGAGATTCAGGCGATTGCAGATGATATAACTAGTAAATATGTCCCTCCCCATGTGAACATATTTTATTGTTTAGGCGGAATTACACTTACTTGTTTTTTAGTACAAGTAGCTACGGGATTTGCTATGACTTTTTACTATCGCCCAACGGTTACTGAGGCTTTTGCTTCCGTTCAATATATAATGACTGAAGCTAACTTTGGTTGGTTAATCCGATCAGTTCATCGATGGTCCGCAAGTATGATGGTGCTAATGATGATCCTGCACGTATTTCGTGTGTATCTCACCGGTGGCTTTAAAAAACCTCGTGAATTGACTTGGGTTACAGGTGTAGTTTTAGCTGTATTGACCGCATCTTTTGGCGTGACTGGTTATTCCTTACCCCGGGACCAAATTGGTTATTGGGCAGTCAAAATTGTAACAGGCGTACCGGAAGCTATTCCTGTAATAGGATCGCCTTTGGTAGAGTTATTGCGCGGAAGTGCTAGTGTAGGCCAATCCACCCTGACTCGTTTTTATAGTTTACACACTTTTGTATTACCTCTACTTACTGCCGTATTTATGTTAATGCACTTCCCAATGATACGTAAGCAAGGCATCTCTGGTCCTTTATAGAGAAGAAATAGTATTATAGATCATAGATATTTGTAATCAGTCATTTATCACTTCACTCAGGGTAGGAACAATAGGATTTCATTGCTATAAATATGGATTATTGAAAAGAATAAAACATGTATTTGGATCTTTTCCTTCAACCCCGCAAAATTGTATTATTTATTTGACACTAATGGTTGAAGTGAATTTTCTGAAGATAAAATGGATTATGGGAGTGTGTGGCTTGAA